ATGGCAAGCCTACGAAAAACTCACCCACTACTAAAAATCGCAAACGACGCACTAGTTGACCTCCCCACCCCCGCTAGCATCTCCGCATGATGAAACTTCGGCTCACTACTTGGTCTTTGCCTAATCTCCCAAATCCTCACAGGACTATTCCTTGCAATACACTACACCCCAGATATCGAATCCGCCTTCAACTCAGTCGCCCATATTTGCCGAGATGTTAACTTTGGCTGACTTATCCGTAACCTCCATGCTAACGGAGCATCCTTCTTTTTCATCTGTATCTATTTCCACATTGGACGAGGCCTTTACTATGGTTCATACCTTTACAAAGAAACCTGAAATATTGGAGTAGTTCTTCTTCTATTAGTAATAATAACAGCCTTTGTTGGCTACGTACTCCCCTGAGGACAAATGTCATTCTGAGGCGCCACCGTCATCACCAACCTCCTATCCGCTGTACCCTACGTAGGCACTACACTCGTAGAATGAATCTGAGGCGGCTTCTCTGTAGATAATGCCACCCTCACCCGATTCTTTGCCTTCCATTTCCTATTCCCATTTGTTATTCTAGCCATGACAATTCTCCATCTCCTATTCCTTCATGAAACCGGCTCTAACAACCCTATAGGACTAAACTCCAATGCAGACAAAATCTCGTTCCACCCATACTTTTCCTACAAAGATCTCCTAGGCTTTGCAGTCCTACTAATTGCGCTCGTCTCCCTAGCCCTATTTTCCCCTAACCTACTAGGAGACCCAGACAATTTTACACCCGCTAACCCAATAGTTACTCCTCCCCATATTAAACCCGAATGGTACTTCCTATTTGCATACGCAATTCTACGCTCCATCCCTAACAAACTAGGAGGTGTCCTTGCCCTCCTGGCTTCCATCCTTGTCCTTATAGTAGTCCCATTCCTCCACACCTCAAAACAACGAGGATTAACATTCCGACCGGCCTCCCAATTCCTGTTCTGAGCCCTTATCGCAGACGTCGTTATCCTCACCTGAATCGGCGGAATACCAGCAGAACAGCCATTTATCATTATCGGACAAGTAGCATCCGTCCTCTACTTCTCCCTATTCCTTGTCTTCTTCCCACTTGCAGGATGGACAGAAAACAAAGTCCTCGAACTAAACTGCATTTGTAGCTCAGCGCAGAGCGCCGGTCTTGTAAACCGGATGTCGGAGGTTAAAGTCCCCCCTCTTGCTCAAAGAGAGGAGACTTTAACTCCTACCCCTAACTCCCAAAGCTAGGATCCTAAATTAAACTACTCATTGTAGACACCACATATATGTACTGCTTTGTACATATATGTATTTACCCCATATATTATATACAACATAAATATAATAACATTCAAGGACATTTATGTATTATCAACATTCACTAATATTACCCATTCATACAACAACATTTATTCTAAGAATTACATAAAGCAAAACTACAAGAAATTACAGTTTAATGAAATAAAGAATAATCGAGATTTAAATACTCAACAGTTTAACTCATAGATCAAATATATACCAAGTACCAACATCCCGTTATTTACAAATATTATGAGCAGTAAGAGCCTACCATCCAGCTCATATCTTAATGCATACGGTTATTGAAGGTGAGGGACAACTATTGTGGGGGTTTCACTTAGTGAACTATTCCTGGCATTTGGTTCCTATTTCAGGGCCATGAATTGATATTATCCCCCATTCTTTCCTTGACGCTTGCATAAGTTAATGGTGGCGACCATACGACTCGTTACCCAACATGCCGGGCGTTCTTTCCATCGGGCAAGGGGTTTCCTTTTTTTGGTTTCCTTTCACTTGACATTTCAGAGTGCACACGGTAATAATACTACAAGGTTGAACATTTCCTTGCCCGCAGCGGAAATAGTATTCATGGTGAAAAGACTTTCTATAAAGAACCACATACTTGGATATCAAGAGCATAAATGATAATATTACTCCTAGAATATCTAAGATGCCCCCTCTCGGCTTTTGCGCGTTAAACCCCCCTACCCCCCTAAACTCGTGACATAACTAACACTCCTGTAAACCCCCCGTAAACAGGAAAATCTCGAGTGGGGTATTTATGGCCCATAAACGTATCTATTTACATTATTATAAATATTACGCATGCTAGCGTAGCTTAATAAAAGCATAACACTGAAGATGTTAAGATGAGCCCTAGAAAGCTCCGCAGGCACAAAGGTTTGGTCCTGACTTTACTGTCAGCTTTAGCTAGAATTACACATGCAAGTATCCGCACCCCCGTGAGAATGCCCCCCGGTTTTCCGTCCGAAAACAAGGAGCTGGTATCAGGCTCACCCAATTTATGCCCACGACGCCTTGCTTAGCCACACCCTCAAGGGAACTCAGCAGTGATAGACCTTAAGCTATAAGTGTAAACTTGACTTAGTTAAAGCTAAGAGGGCCGGTAAAACTCGTGCCAGCCACCGCGGTTATACGAGAGGCCCAAGCTGACAAACGCCGGCGTAAAGCGTGGTTAAGGCACATTTAAAAACTAAAGCCGAATACCTTCAGAGCAGTTATACGCATCCGAAAGCACGAAGCCCCACCACGAAAGTGGCTTTATGACTCCTGATCCCACGAAAGCTAGGGCACAAACTGGGATTAGATACCCCACTATGCCTAGCCGTAAACCTTGATAGAACTATACGCCCTCTATCCGCCTGGGTACTACGAGCATTAGCTTGAAACTCAAAGGACTTGGCGGTACTTTAGATCCCCCTAGAGGAGCCTGTTCTATAACCGATAACCCCCGTTTAACCTCACCCTCCCTTGTTTATCCCGCCTATATACCGCCGTCGTAAGCTTACCCTGTGAAGGCTTAATAGTAAGCAAAATTGGCACTGCCCAGAACGTCAGGTCGAGGTGTAGCATATGAGAGGGGAAGAGATGGGCTACATTCGCTAAATTAGCGAATACGAATGATAGTGCTGAAAATGCACATCTGAAGGAGGATTTAGCAGTAAGTGGAAAGCAGAGTGTTCCACTGAAGCTGGCTCTGAAGTGCGTACACACCGCCCGTCACTCTCCCCGAGCTTACAAACACGAATATACATAAAATGCTTAAACCGCTAAGGGGAGACAAGTCGTAACATGGTAAGTGTACCGGAAGGTGCACTTGGAAAAAATCAGAGTATAGCTAAGACAGAATAGCATTTCCCTTACACTGAAAAGTCATCCGTGCAAATCGGATTACCCTGACGCCAACTAGCTAGCCCACCCCTACAAGAACAACAATTCAATCTAAATAAACCCAAACACACGCCACCCCAGTTAAACAAATCATTTTACCCCCCTAGTATGGGCGACAGAAAAGGAACTATTGGAGCGATAGAGAAAGTACCGCAAGGGAACGCTGAAAAAGTAAATGAAAAAAACCAGTGAAGCCTAAAAAAGCAGAGATTTTACCTCGTACCTTTTGCATCATGATTTAGCCAGTACTACCCAAGCAAAGAGAACTTTAGTTTGAGCCCCCGAAACTACGTGAGCTACTCCAAGACAGCCTATCAATAGGGCAAACCCGTCTCTGTGGCAAAAGAGTGGGAAGAGCTTTGAGTAGAGGTGACAGACCTACCGAACCTAGTTATAGCTGGTTGCCTGAGAATTGGATAGGAGTTCAGCCTCCAGGTTTCTTTCTTCGCCACGGTTAAGTCCTCATACCGATACCTTTCAAAGAAGCCTAGAGAGTTAATCAAAGGGGGTACAGCCCCTTTGAGACAAGATACAACTTTTCCAGGAGGGTAAAGATCATATTTATTCAAGGTTACAATGCCCAGGTGGGCCTAAGAGCAGCCATCCTAGTAGAAAGCGTTAAAGCTCAAGCATTAAACTCTACCCATATATTTCGATAATCAAGTCCCAACCCCCTAACATTATCAGGCCATCTCATGCCCCCATGAGAGCGCTTATGCTAATATGAGTAACAAGAGAGCATCCGCCTCTCTCCTTGCACACGTGTAAATCGGAACGAACCCCCACCGAAATTTAACGGCCCCAAACAAAGAGGGTAATGAACAACAAGCGAACAACCAGAAAACCATCCAACATACAACCGTTAACCCTACACTGGTGTGCCTAAAAGGAAAGACTAAAAGAAAAAGAAGGAACTCGGCAAACAATAAAAGCCTCGCCTGTTTACCAAAAACATCGCCTCTTGCAAAAACAAAGAATAAGAGGTCCCGCCTGCCCTGTGACTATATGTTCAACGGCCGCGGTATTTTAACCGTGCGAAGGTAGCGCAATCACTTGTCTTTTAAATGGAGACCTGTATGAATGGCATTACGAGGGCTTAACTGTCTCCTTTTTCAAGTCAGTGAAATTGATCTCCCCGTGCAGAAGCGGGGATACATCTATAAGACGAGAAGACCCTATGGAGCTTTAGACACCAAGACATATCACGTTAAACACCCCTGAATAAAGGACTAAACCGAGTGACCCATGTCCCTATGTCTTTGGTTGGGGCGACCACGGGGAAATAAAAAACCCCCGAGTGGACAGGGAGTTTGACCTCCTAAAACCAAGAGCTGCAGCTCTAAGAAACAGAATTTCTGACCTATAAGATCCGGCAACGCCGATCAACGGACCGAGTTACCCTAGGGATAACAGCGCAATCCCCTTTTAGAGCCCATATCGACAAGGGGGTTTACGACCTCGATGTTGGATCAGGACATCCTAATGGTGCAGCCGCTGTTAAGGGTTCGTTTGTTCAACGATTAAAGTCCTACGTGATCTGAGTTCAGACCGGAGCAATCCAGGTCAGTTTCTATCTATAAAATGTTCTTTTCTAGTACGAAAGGACCGAAGAGAAGAGGCCTATACTCAAAGCACGCCTCACCCCTCCTGTTGAAAACAACTAAAATAGGCAAAAGGGCATATCCCTTATGTCTAAGATAATGGCATGTTGGAGTGGCAGAGCCCGGTAATTGCAAAAGACCTAAGCCCTTTTTACAGAGGTTCAAGTCCTCTCCCCAACTATGATCACCGCCCTACTAATTCACATCCTTAACCCCCTAGCCTTCATCGTCCCCGTCCTACTCGCCGTAGCCTTCCTTACTCTTATTGAACGAAAAGTCCTAGGCTATATGCAACTACGTAAAGGTCCAAATATTGTAGGACCCTACGGCCTCCTCCAACCAATTGCGGACGGGGTTAAACTATTTATTAAAGAACCAGTTCGACCATCAACCTCCTCCCCTGTCCTTTTTCTCCTTGCCCCTATACTTGCACTAACCCTAGCCCTCACTCTTTGAGCCCCAATACCCCTACCATACCCTGTAACCGATTTAAATTTAGGTATCCTCTTTATTCTCGCCCTATCAAGCTTAGCCGTCTACTCAATCCTTGGCTCAGGATGGGCCTCGAATTCAAAATATGCTCTCATTGGGGCCCTCCGAGCCGTGGCCCAAACCATCTCTTACGAAGTCAGCCTTGGGCTTATTCTTCTCAATGCCATTATCTTCACAGGGGGCTTTACCCTACAAACCTTTAATATTGCCCAAGAAGCAACCTGATTAATTATCCCCGCTTGACCCCTAGCTGCAATATGATACATTTCCACCCTCGCAGAAACAAACCGAGCCCCTTTTGACCTCACTGAAGGAGAATCAGAATTAGTCTCAGGTTTCAATGTTGAATATGCAGGTGGACCTTTCGCCCTATTTTTCCTAGCTGAATATGCAAATATTTTACTAATAAATACACTCTCCGCAACCCTTTTCTTAGGGGCCTCCCACATACCTACAATACCAGAACTAACCGCCACTAATCTAATAATTAAAGCAGCCCTTCTCTCAATAGTTTTCTTATGGGTACGAGCCTCTTACCCACGATTCCGATACGACCAGCTCATGCACCTCATTTGAAAAAATTTTCTCCCCCTTACACTTGCCCTTGTAATTTGACATCTTGCCCTTCCCATTGCATTCGCAGGTCTCCCACCCCAACTATAACACCGGATTCGTGCCTGAAACCTAAGGGCCACTTTGATAGAGTGAACTATGGGGGTTAAAGTCCCCCCGACTCCTTAGAAAGAAGGGGCTCGAACCCTAACTAAAGAGATCAAAACTCTTTGTGCTTCCACTACACCACTTTCTAGTAAAATCAGCTAAGTAAGCTCTTGGGCCCATACCCCAAATATGTTGGTTAAAATCCTTCTTTTACTGATGAACCCATACATCTTAGCTACCCTACTATTTGGTCTAGGCCTAGGGACCACAATTACATTTGCAAGCTCACACTGACTTCTCGCATGAATGGGACTTGAAATAAATACCCTTGCCATCATTCCACTAATAGCCCAAAGCCACCACCCACGAGCAATTGAAGCCACCACCAAATATTTCCTCACCCAAGCCACAGCAGCCGCTATACTACTGTTTGCCAGCACCACTAACGCCTGACTCACCGGGCAATGAAACATTGAGCAAATAACGCACCCCCTCCCTACCACCATAATTATTCTTGCTCTTGCACTTAAAATTGGCCTAGCCCCCCTACACTCCTGATTACCAGAAGTCCTACAAGGGCTCGACCTTACAACTGGATTAATTCTTTCTACCTGACAAAAACTTGCCCCCTTCGCCCTCATTCTACAACTACACTCAACAAGCCCCACAATATTAATTATACTCGGCATACTATCAACCCTTGTAGGAGGCTGAGGCGGGCTAAACCAAACACAGTTACGAAAAATGCTAGCCTACTCCTCAATCGCCCACCTTGGTTGAATAGTCCTAATCCTCCAATTCTCACCCTCACTCACCCTTCTAACACTCCTTACCTACATTGTTATAACATGCTCAGCCTTCCTTGTATTCAAATTAAATAAAGCAACAAACATTAATATGCTCGCCAGCTCCTGAGCAAAAATACCCGCACTCACATCCTTGACCCCTCTTGTTCTCCTCTCACTAGGAGGCCTCCCCCCACTTACAGGCTTTATACCAAAATGACTTATTCTTCAAGAACTCTCTAAACAAGACTTAGCACCCGTAGCAACTCTCGCCGCCCTAAGCGCCTTACTCAGCCTCTACTTTTACCTCCGACTATCCTACGCAATAACCCTAACTATATCACCTAACAACCTAAATGGTACTACCCCCTGACGCCTCGCCTCCAACCAACTTTCCCTCCCTTTATCTTTGTCCCTTGTAGCCACACTTACCCTCCTACCCCTTACCCCCGCCCTGACTACAATTTTGATCCCTTAAGGGACTTAGGATAACATATGAGTCCAAGGACCTTCAAAGTCCTAAGCGGGGGTGAAAATCCCCCAGACCCTGATAAGACTTGCGGGACATTACCCCACATCTCCTGCATGCAAAACAGACACTTTAATTAAGCTAAAGCCTTCCTAGACAGGCAGGCCTCGATCCTACAAAATCTTAGTTAACAGCTAAGCGCCCAAACCAACGAGCATCCGTCTACCTTTCCCCGCCTTTTATAAAAAGGAAGGCGGGGAAAGCCCCGGCAAACGCTAGTCTGCTCCTTAAGATTTGCAATCTTACATGTCAAACACCTCAGGGCTTGGTAAGAAGAGGGCTCAAACCTCTGTATATGGGGCTACAATCCACCGCTTACTCAGCCATCCTACCTGTGGCAATCACACGCTGATTTTTCTCGACCAACCATAAAGACATTGGCACCCTCTATCTAGTATTCGGTGCATGAGCTGGTATAGTTGGCACAGCCCTAAGCCTACTAATCCGAGCTGAACTAAGCCAACCAGGTGCCCTTCTTGGGGACGACCAGATCTACAATGTAATCGTTACAGCCCATGCCTTCGTAATAATTTTCTTTATAGTAATACCAATTATGATCGGAGGGTTTGGAAACTGACTTATTCCCCTAATAATCGGAGCTCCTGATATAGCATTTCCCCGAATAAACAACATAAGCTTTTGACTTCTCCCTCCTTCCTTCCTCCTACTCCTTGCCTCTTCCGGGGTCGAGGCCGGAGCGGGCACTGGTTGAACAGTATACCCCCCTCTTGCTAGCAATTTAGCCCACGCCGGGGCATCCGTTGACCTAACCATCTTTTCCCTTCATCTAGCAGGGATTTCTTCAATTCTTGGTGCAATTAACTTTATTACAACCATTATTAATATAAAACCCCCTGCCATCTCTCAATACCAGACACCCCTGTTCGTTTGAGCAGTTCTTATTACAGCTGTTCTCCTTCTACTTTCACTGCCAGTCCTTGCCGCCGGCATTACAATGCTCCTCACAGACCGAAACTTAAATACTACCTTCTTCGACCCAGCAGGAGGAGGTGATCCCATCCTCTACCAACACCTATTCTGATTCTTCGGCCACCCGGAAGTTTACATTTTAATTCTTCCCGGATTCGGAATAATTTCACACATCGTTGCCTACTATTCCGGTAAAAAAGAACCCTTCGGGTACATAGGAATGGTATGAGCTATAATGGCTATCGGCCTACTAGGCTTTATTGTATGAGCCCATCACATGTTCACAGTAGGAATAGACGTAGATACACGGGCCTACTTTACATCCGCAACTATAATCATCGCAATTCCAACCGGAGTAAAAGTGTTTAGCTGACTCGCAACCCTTCATGGAGGTGCTGTCAAATGAGAAACTCCCCTTCTTTGAGCCGTTGGTTTCATTTTCCTCTTTACAGTTGGAGGCTTAACAGGAATTATTCTGGCCAATTCATCCCTAGACATTGTACTCCATGATACTTATTACGTAGTAGCCCACTTCCACTACGTCCTATCTATGGGGGCCGTGTTCGCCATCGTCGCTGCCTTTGTACACTGATTCCCACTATTTACCGGCTACACCCTTCATGACACATGAACTAAGATTCATTTCGGAGTAATGTTTGCAGGTGTAAATCTTACATTCTTCCCACAACACTTCCTTGGATTAGCAGGAATGCCTCGACGATACTCAGACTACCCAGATGCCTACGCCCTTTGAAACACAATCTCTTCTATTGGGTCCCTAGTCTCCCTCGTAGCAGTAATTATGTTCCTATTTATTATCTGAGAAGCATTCACTGCCAAACGTGAGGTCCTATCAGTAGAACTAACCGCAACCAATGTAGAATGACTACATGGCTGCCCTCCCCCTTATCACACATTCGAGGAACCTGCATTTGTATTAGTGCAAAATAGCAACCGAGAAAGGGAGGAGTCGAACCCCCATAAGCTGGTTTCAAGCCAACCACATCAACCGCTCTGTCACTTTCTTCATAAGATACTAGTAAAATTAGCCATTACATTGCCTTGTCAAGGCAAAATTGTGGGTTAAACCCCCGCGTATCTTGTTTTATAATGGCCCATCCCACACAACTAGGATTTCAAGATGCAGCTTCACCTGTCATAGAGGAACTTCTCCATTTCCACGACCACGCCCTAATAATCGTATTTCTAATCAGTGCGCTGGTACTTTACATTATTGTTGCCATATTAACAACTAAACTTACCAACAGTTATATTCTAGATTCCCAAGAAATTGAAATCATCTGAACAGTCCTCCCAGCCATTGTTCTCATTCTTATTGCCCTCCCCTCCCTACGCATCCTCTACCTAATAGACGAAATTAATGATCCTCATCTAACAATTAAAGCTGTAGGACATCAATGATATTGAAGCTATGAGTACACAGACTACGAAGACCTGGGCTTTGATTCCTATATAATTCCCACACAAGACCTGGCCCCCGGCCAATTCCGATTACTTGAAGCAGATCACCGAATAGTAATTCCAGTTGAATCTCCCATTCGAATTCTAATCTCTGCTGATGATGTCCTCCATTCATGGGCAGTACCTTCTCTTGGCGTTAAAATAGATGCAGTCCCCGGACGATTAAACCAAACAGCCTTCATTGCATCCCGACCAGGGGTCTTCTACGGCCAATGCTCCGAAATTTGCGGCGCCAACCATAGCTTTATACCTATCGTAGTTGAAGCAGTCCCATTAGAACACTTTGAGAACTGATCCTCCCTAATACTTGAAGATGCCTCACTAAGAAGCTAAACCGGGCGCAGCGTTAGCCTTTTAAGCTAAAAATTGGTGACTCCCAACCACCCTTAGTGATATGCCACAGCTTAATCCAACACCCTGGCTCAGCATTTTTATATTCTCTTGACTAGTATTCCTATTTATTCTTCCCCCCAAAGTTATAGCTCACACCTTCCCAAACGAACCTACGCCCCAAAGCACAGAAAAAACTAAAGGAGAGCCTTGAAACTGACCATGGCATTAAGCTTCTTTGACCAATTTATAAGCCCGGTCTTCTTAGGTATTCCCCTAATTGCATTAGCTCTGACCCTCCCCTGGCTACTATTCCCTACGCCCACTACCCGATGACTAAATAATCGACTATTAACACTCCAAAACTGATTCGTCGGCCGATTCGTGCACGAACTCTTTATGCCTGTAAACCTACCTGGCCATAAATGAGCCATTCTATTAACATCGTTGATACTATTCCTTATTTCCCTAAATATACTAGGCCTTCTACCATACACCTTCACTCCAACAACACAACTCTCACTCAATATGGGCTTCGCATTCCCGCTTTGACTGGCAACAGTTATTATTGGCATGCGCAACCAGCCAACCGAAGCCCTAGGCCACCTCCTTCCAGAAGGCACCCCTACCCCTCTTATTCCAGTGCTAATTGTCATCGAAACAATTAGTCTATTTATTCGCCCACTGGCACTCGGAGTTCGACTAACTGCTAACCTTACAGCTGGCCACCTTCTTATTCAATTAATTGCAACAGCCGCGACCGTCCTCTTACCATTAATACCAACTGTAGCTATTCTCACCGCTACTCTACTTTTCCTTCTCACACTTCTAGAGGTTGCCGTCGCAATAATTCAGGCTTACGTATTCGTCCTATTATTAAGCCTTTACCTCCAAGAAAACGTGTAACTTCCCTTAACTAAAGGCTTATAATGGCCCACCAAGCACACGCATTCCACATAGTTGACCCCAGCCCCTGACCACTTACAGGTGCAGTAGCTGCCCTGCTAATAACCTCAGGCCTCGCTATCTGATTCCACTTCCATTCTACTACACTAATAACTGTTGGGACAGCCCTGCTTCTTCTCACCATATATCAATGATGGCGTGACATCGTCCGAGAAGGTACCTTCCAAGGACACCACACACCTCCTGTCCAAAAAGGTCTTCGATTCGGGATAATTCTCTTTATCACTTCTGAAGTTTTCTTCTTCCTGGGATTCTTCTGAGCCTTCTACCACTCCAGCCTCGCCCCTACACCTGAACTAGGAGGCCACTGACCGCCCGCAGGTCTTACCACCCTAGATCCATTCGAAGTGCCCCTCTTAAATACAGCAGTCCTTCTTGCCTCTGGAGTTACAGTTACCTGAGCTCACCACAGCATTATAGAAGGCAATCGAAAAGAAGCAATCCAGTCTCTAGCACTGACAATTCTCCTCGGTTTCTACTTCACCTTCCTTCAAGCTATAGAATACTATGAAGCTCCCTTTACAATCGCAGACGGAGTCTACGGTTCCACATTCTTTGTAGCCACAGGCTTCCACGGCCTCCATGTCATTATTGGTTCAACATTCTTAGCTGTATGCTTACTCCGTCAAATCCGCTACCACTTCACATCTGACCACCACTTCGGATTCGAGGCAGCTGCCTGATACTGACATTTTGTAGACGTTGTCTGACTATTCCTTTACGTCTCCATCTACTGATGAGGATCCTAATCTTTCTAGTATCAACCCCAGTATAAGTGACTTCCAATCACCAGGTCTTGGTTAAAATCCAAGGAAAGATAATGAGCCTGATCACAACAATTATTACAATCGCCGCCGTACTCTCAACCGTCCTAGCCCTAGTCTCCTTTTGACTCCCCCAAATATCTCCTGACTATGAAAAGCTCTCTCCCTACGAATGTGGTTTTGATCCTCTCGGCTCAGCCCGCCTGCCATTTTCCCTTCGATTTTTTCTCGTTGCCATCCTCTTTCTATTATTTGACCTAGAAATCGCCCTTTTACTGCCACTTCCCTGAGGAGATCAACTTCCTTCACCACTATCCACCTTCCTTTGAGCTTCCACCGTTCTAGTGCTTTTAACACTAGGCCTAATCTATGAGTGATTACAAGGAGGTCTAGAATGAGCTGAATAGGTAATTAGTCTAAGAAAAACACTTGATTTCGGCTCAAGAACTTGTGGTTAAAGTCCATAATTGCCTAATGACCCCCGTTCACTTCGCCTTTTCAACCACCTTCCTACTGGGATTAACAGGCCTAGCATTCCACCGAACCCATCTCCTCTCGGCCCTCCTATGCTTAGAAGCCATAATACTCTCCCTATTTATTGCACTCTCCATCTGGACCCTTCAACTAGACTCAACTAACTTCTCAGCCTCCCCTATGCTCCTCCTAGCCTTCTCAGCCTGCGAAGCAAGTGCAGGACTCGCACTACTAGTTGCCACCTCCCGCACCCACGGGAGCGACCGACTACAAAGCTTAAATCTCCTACAATGCTAAAAATTCTTATTCCCACACTTATGCTCGTACCAACAACCTGGTTAACTCCCCCAAAATGATTATGGCCCGTAACCCTCTCCCACAGTCTTATTATCGCACTTGCCAGCCTTACCTGGTTGGAAAACCTATCAGAAACAGGTTGGACCTCTCTCAACCTTTATATAGCCACAGACCCCCTATCAACCCCTCTTCTCGTCCTCACTTGCTGACTCCTTCCCCTTATAATCTTAGCCAGCCAAAACCATACCACTCTGGAGCCAATTAATCGCCAACGAATATATATTACTCTTCTAACATCCTTGCAAATCTTCCTTATTATAGCCTTCGGCGCAACCGAAATTATTATATTTTATATTATATTTGAAGCCACCCTAATTCCAACCCTGGTTATCATTACCCGCTGAGGGAACCAAACAGAACGTTTAAATGCAGGAACCTATTTCTTATTCTATACGCTAGCAGGTTCACTCCCCCTTCTAGTAGCCCTCCTCTTGCTCCAAAATAGCACAGGTACCCTCTCCCTTCTAACCCTCCAATACTCCACCCCCTTACAACTAGTATCCTATGCAGATAAGCTATGATGAGCAGGCTGCCTACTAGCATTTCTAGTAAAAATACCCCTATACGGAGTTCACTTATGGCTACCCAAAGCCCACGTTGAAGCCCCAATTGCCGGGTCAATAGTTCTTGCAGCCGTACTTCTAAAACTAGGAGGTTACGGTATAATGCGAATGATAATTATACTAGAACCACTCACCAAAGAACTTAGCTATCCCTTTATTATCTTCGCATTATGAGGTGTTATCATAACAGGTTCAATTTGCCTCCGCCAAACAGACTTAAAATCACTAATCGCTTACTCCTCAGTAAGCCATATGGGTCTCGTTGCAGGAGGGATTTTAATCCAAACGCCCTGAGGCTTCACAGGAGCCCTTATTCTTATAATTGCACATGGCCTAACATCCTCCGCCCTGTTCTGTCTAGCAAATACTAACTATGAACGAACCCACAGCCGAACAATAGTCCTAGCACGAGGCCTGCAAATAGTACTCCCTCTTATAACCACCTGATGATTTATCGCCAGCCTTGCCAACCTGGCATTACCCCCTCTCCCTAATCTCATAGGAGAACTTATAATCATTACCTCCTTATTTAACTGATCCAACTGAACCCTAGCACTAACAGGGGCTGGTACCCTTATTACAGCAGGCTACTCACTCTACATGTTCTTAATAACACAACGAGGCCCAATCCCCGCACATATTATTGCCTTAGACCCTACACACTCCCGAGAACATCTTCTCATCGCTCTGCATTTACTCCCCCTCATCCTCCTGATCCTCAAACCCGAGCTAATCTGAGGTTGAACTTCTTGTAGATATAGTTTAATCTAAAACATTAGACTGTGGCTCTAAAAATAGGGGTTAAAACCCCCTTATTTACCGAGAGAGGCTCGCTAGCAACGAAAACTGCTAATTTTCGCAACCTTGGTTGAACCCCAGGGCTCACTCGCACAGCTTCTAAAGGATAACAGCTCATCCGCTGGTCTTAGGAACCAGAAACTCTTGGTGCAAATCCAAGTAGCAGCTATGCACCCCACCTCTCTAATAATAACAACTAGCCTAATCATTATCTTCTCCCTACTAGTATACCCGGTACTCACAACTCTCTCCCCCCGCCCTCAGTCCCCTGACTGGGCTCTGGTACAGGTTAAAACCGCAGTAAAACTAGCATTCTTCGTTAGCTTACTCCCCCTTTTCTTATTTATGAATGAAGGAGCAGAGACAATTATTACCAATTGAACTTGAATAAACACCTTAACCTTTGATATTAATATTAGCCTAAAATTTGACCACTACTCTATTATCTTTACCCCTATCGCACTATATGTAACATGATCTATTCTAGAGTTCGCATCATGATATATACACTCAGACCCCTTCATAAACCGATTTTTCAAATATTTACTAGTTTTCCTTATTGCCATAATTATTCTCGTAACAGCAAATAACATGTTCCAACTCTTTATTGGATGAGAAGGCGTAGGAATTATATCTTTCCTCCTTATCGGTTGATGATACGGGCGAGCAGACGCTAACACAGCAGCCCTACAAGCAGTAGTCTACAACCGAGTCGGAGACATCGGACTTATCCTTGCCATAGCCTGAATAGCAACTAACCTCAACTCATGAGAGATACAACAAATATTTGTAGCCGCTAAAAACTTTGACTTAACCCTCCCACTCCTTGGATTAATCGTTGCCGCTACTGGTAAGTCAGCCCAATTTGGCCTTCACCCTTGACTCCCCTCTGCCATAGAGGGCCCTACACCGGTCTCTGCCCTACTGCATTCCAGCACAATGGTGGTTGCAGGAATCTTCCTCTTAGTCCGAATAAGCCCTCTGATGGAACACAATCAAACAGCCTTAACCCTCTGCTTATGCTTAGGCGCCCTAACTACCCTATTCACCGCTACCTGTGCTCTCACCCAAAATGACATCAAAAAAATTGTTGCATTCTCCACATCAAGCCAACTAGGGCTAATAATAGTCACAATCGGCCTAAATCAACCCCAACTTGCCTTCCTTCACATCTGTACACATGCCTTCTTCAAAGCCATACTCTTCCTCTGCTCTGGCTCAATCATCCATAGCCTTAACGACGAACAGGACATTCGTAAAATAGGAGGTATACACCACCTCACCCCTTTCACCTCTTCCTGCCTAACTCTCGGCAGCCTTGCCCTAACCGGAACCCCCTTCCTAGCCGGATTCTTCTCCAAAGATGCTATCATTGAAGCACTTAACACTTCCCACCTTAACGCCTGAGCCCTAACACTTACCCTTATTGCTACTTCCTTCACAGCTATCTACAGCCTCCGAGTCGTTTTCTTCGTCTCCATAGGCCACCCCCGATTTAATACCCTCTCCCCTATCAACGAAAACAACCCCGCAGTAATTAATCCTATTAAACGATTAGCATGAGGCAGCATTATCGCCGGCCTTCTAATTACTTCTAATATTACCCCCCTAAAAACACCAATTATAACCATGCCACCTCTACTAAAATTAGCAGCCCTTGCTGTTACCATTTTAGGACTAACCCTTGCCCTAGAACTGGCATCACTAACAAGCAAGCAATTTAAACCCACCCCTATACTCACCCCCCACCACTTCTCAAATATACTAGGCTTCTTCCCACATATTATTCATCGCTTCACACCCAAACTCAACCTCGTCCTAGGCCAAGCCATCGCTGGCCAAATAGTCGACCAAACCTGACTAGAAAAAACAGGCCCTAAAGCCCTAACTTCATCCAACATGCCTCTAATTACCACTACAAGCAACGCCCAACAAGGGATAATTAAAACCTACCTTGCCCTATTCTTCCTTACCATAGCCCTTGCTATCCTACTTGTCTCGTATTAAACCGCCCGAACCGCCCCCCGACTTAACCCTCGCGTTAATTCTAAAACCACAAATAGAGTAAGAAGTAATACCCACGCACTAATAACCAACATACCTCCCCCTAACGAATATATCAACGCCACTCCTCCTACATCCCCTCGAAAAACAGAAAACTCCCCCATATCATCCGCAGGCACCCAAGAAAACTCATACCATCCACCTCCAAAAAAACTACAAGCCAATACAACACATACCCCATAAATTACCATATATAATACAACAGCTGGACTCCCTCAACTTTCAGGGTACGGCTCAGCAGCTAAAGCTGACGAATAAGCAAACACAACTAACATCCCTCCTAAATAAATTAAAAAAAGTACCAACGACAAAAAAGAACCCCCATGCCCTACCAAAACTCCACACCCTATGCCCGACACAACAACCAACCCTAAAGCAGCAAAATAAGGAGAAGGATTAGAAGCAACTGCAACTAATCCTAAAATTAATCCAAACAATAACAGACACATCATATAAGTCATAATTCCTGCCAGGACTCTAACCAGGACTAATGGCTTGAAAAACCACCGTTGTAATTCAACTACAAGAACCCTA